AAAAATATTATTTTAATAATGTAAATAGATGCGTTTTGGGAGGCTAAATTCCTAACTCGAGACTTTCCTGTTTCCGGGGGGTTTGCAGGAACAATAATAGTTTACGAGTTTAGGGGGGTGGGGGGGGTTTAACCCGCAAAAACCGAGGGGGGCACACCTTAGGTAGTTTAGGAGAAACCACTAACTATTTATGCTCATGATATCAGTTATGCAATTCTTCTAATAAAATCTTTTCACCATGGACATTTTGCCCGGCGACCAAGGAAATGTACACCCTTGTCAGCTTGCCTTAGCGCTGCACTCTGAAATGCCAAATGAAAGGAAATAAAAAAAAAAATAACCATGTCCCTTAGAGTGAATGCCCGGCATGTGGGGTCACGGGTAAAAATGTACTCCACCAACAACTTATGCCAGGGTCAAGGAAAGTGGGGGGAATAATATCAGGTAATGGCCCTGAAATAGGAACCAAATGCCAGGAATAGTGCACCGTGTGAAACCCCCACGAATACTTGTCCCTCACCTTCGTTAACCGAGGTCGCATCGCTTAATTAAAATGCAATTCTTGTCTGCATCCGATATTGACTTGCAGAGAAGGTGAGTAATGGTATAAATGAGTACCTAAAGTCTGTGTTAGGGCTTAACTTGTTGTGAGTCACACAGTTGGGTAATTCCTATTAGTATGCAGTTGTGCTCAACTTTATTTTCATGCATTTTGTTGAAATTTGAAAGCATGGTGATGTATGAATGGACAAAAGCGAGTAATGAGTATCATACATAGATGATGTCCTAATACATTATTGATATGGTTAACATAAATATATGGTGTTAATACATATATGTCTTTACAAAGAATAGTTAAATTTAGAATGCTGGCTTTGGGAGCCAGGGGTGGGAGTTAGAATCTCCCTTCTTTGAGCAGTAGGGAGGAATTTAACCTCCGGCGGCCGGTTTACAAGACCGGCGCTCTGACGCTGAGCTACTAGTGCAAGTTACTTGCAAGAGTTTGTTTTCTAACCAGCCGGTTAGTGGGAAGAGGCCGAGAAAAATGAAGAAGTACAGGAAGGATGCAACTTGGCCAATAATGATGTAGGGATGCTCTACGGGCATTCCTCCAATCCATGTAAGGATTATTACATCTGCTACTAGGGTCCAGAAGATAAATTGGGAGAGGGGGCGGAATGTAAGGCTTCGTTGTTTAGAGGTATGGAGGAGGGGGACAAGCATAAGCACAAGAATTGAGGCAAGGAGTGCAAGTACTCCTCCAAGCTTATTGGGGATGGATCGGAGAATGGCATAAGCAAATAAAAAGTACCACTCCGGCTTGATGTGTGGGGGCGTGACAAGGGGGTTGGCTGGGGTGAAATTGTCCGGATCGCCCAGGTAGTTTGGGGAAAATAGTGCGAGGGAAGTGAGGGCGAGTAACATGATTGCAAACCCTAGGAGGTCCTTGTAGGAGAAGTAGGGGTGGAAAGGAATTTTGTCTGCATCTGAGTTTAGGCCTGCCGGGTTGTTTGAGCCTGTTTCATGTAAAAAGAGAAGGTGAAGTACTGTGGCAGCGAGAACAACAAAGGGGAGGAGGAAGTGGAATGCAAAGAATCGTGTTAGTGTGGCATTGTCTACTGAGAAGCCGCCCCAGATCCATTGGACGAGAGTGCCCCCAACATAAGGTACTGCGGAGAGGAGGTTGGTGATGACGGTAGCACCCCAAAAGGATATTTGGCCCCAGGGAAGGACGTAGCCGACAAAAGCTGTTATCATTACCAGGAGGAGTAGAATAACACCAATGTTCCAAGTTTCTTTATATAAGTAGGAGCCGTAGTATAGGCCTCGTCCGATGTGGAGGTAGATGCAGATGAAGAAGAATGAGGCGCCATTGGCATGTATGTTTCGAATAAGCCAGCCAAAGTTTACGTCTCGGCAAATGTGTGCTACGGATGAGAAGGCGGTGGCGATGTCGGATGTGTAGTGTATTGCAAGAAACAGTCCGGTGAGGATTTGGGCGATTAAGCAGAGCCCTAGGAGGGAGCCAAAGTTCCACCATGCGGAGATGTTTGAAGGGGCGGGGAGGTCTACTAGTGCATCGTTTGCGATCTTAAGGAGAGGGTGGGTTTTTCGAAGGCTTGCCATTACATTTTTTCCTGTAGTTGAATTACAGCGGTGGTTTTTCAAGCCATTGGTCCTGGGTTAGAATCCTGGCAGGAATGATGACTTATGTTATGTGTATTTTTATGCTTGGGCTGGTTCTGGGGTTAGTGGTTGTAGCTTCTAATCCGTCTCCTTATTTTGGGGCATTGGGGTTAGTTGTTGTCTCGGGCATGGGTTGTGGGATGTTGGTTGGGCATGGGGCTCCCTTTCTGTCTTTAGTCCTATTCCTGATTTATTTGGGAGGAATGTTAGTTGTATTTGCTTACTCGGCAGCTTTAGCTGCTGAGCCTTATCCGGAGACATTGGGGAGCCGGTCGGTTGCTGTTAATGCTGGGGGGTATTTGGCGGGGGTGGTGGTCGGGGCAAGTTTTTTCTGGGATGGGTGGTTTGGGGGGTTGTGGATAACGGCTGATGAGGGGGCTGAATTTTCGCTAACACGGGCTGATATGGGAGGGGTTGCCCTGATGTATTCGTCTGGGGGGATGATGTTGGTGTTGAGCGGGTGGGTTTTGCTCCTGACGCTATTTGTGGTGTTAGAGGTGTGTCGGGGGTCAAGTCGAGGGGCTCTTCGGGCGGTTTAGTTGTTGAGCAGTAAAAGGGCAAGGATAAAGGTTAAGAAAAAGATGGCAAGGAAGGTCTTGACTATGCCTTGTTGTGCGTTGCTCGTCGTTGTAATTAGGGGGAGGTTTGTGGTGTAGACGGCTTTTGGGCCAGCTTTTTCTAGCCACGTTTGGTCAACCATTTGAGCTGCAATATATTGTCCAAGCAGAAGATTAATTTTTGGGGGAAGGCGGTGCATGATTGCTGGGAAGAACCCGAGCATGTTTGAGAAGTGGTGGGGGCCTGTTTTAGGGGTTGGGCTGAATTGTTTGCTTGTGAGGGAGGCGAGTTCGAGGGCTAAGAGAAGGCCCGTGATGGTCACTAGGAGGGCCGAAAGTTTAAGTAGGGGAGGTATTGTCATAACGGGCGTTTTGGGGAGGATAATGTTGGAGGTGATTAAAAGTCCTGCAATAATACTTCCCCAGGCGAGGCGTTTGATGGGGTTAATTACTGCTTTGTCGTTTTCGTTAATAGGGGAGAAAGCGTTGAATCGGGGGTTGCCCATTGAGACAAAAAAGACAACGCGGAGGCTATAGATGGCGGTAAAAGAGGTGGCGAGGAGGGTTAAGACAAGGGCCCAGGCATTTAGGTGGGAGACGTTGAGGGCTTCAATGATGGCGTCTTTTGAGAAGAACCCGGCTAGGAAAGGGGTGCCTGTAAGAGCAAGGCTGCCGATGGTTAAACATGAGGAGGTAAAAGGGGTGAGGTGGTGTATTCCCCCTATTTTGCGGATATCTTGTTCGTCGTTAAGGCTGTGAATGATAGAGCCTGAGCATAGAAAAAGTATAGCTTTAAAGAAGGCGTGAGTGCAGATGTGTAGGAATGCGAGTTGTGGTTGGTTAAGTCCGATGGTTACTATCATTAGGCCCAGCTGGCTTGATGTTGAGAAAGCTACAATTTTTTTGATGTCATTTTGTGTTAGAGCGCAAGTTGCTGTAAAAAGGGTTGTTAAGGCTCCTAAACAAAGACAGGTTGTGAGGATGAAGGGGTTATTCTCTATTAAAGGGCTTATTCGAATTAACAGGAAAATGCCTGCGACGACCATGGTGCTTGAGTGAAGTAGGGCAGAGACCGGCGTGGGGCCCTCTATTGCAGAGGGTAGCCACGGATGAAGTCCAAATTGGGCGGATTTGCCGGTGGCGGCAACAATTAGCCCGAGGAGGGGGTAGGTTAGGTCTATGTTGGAGGATGCGGTAAAAATCTGTTGAAACTCCCAGGAGTTAAGGTTGGTGGCTATCCAAGCCATGGCAAAGATGAGTCCAATGTCGCCCACGCGGTTGTAGAGGACCGCTTGGAGGGCGGCTGTGTTTGCATCTGCTCGCCCGTACCACCAGCCAATGAGAAGGAAGGATATGATGCCTACGCCTTCCCAGCCAATAAAGATCTGAAACATGTTGTTAGCTGTAACGAGAATAATTATTGCGATTAAGAATGTTAGTAGGTACTTGAAGAAGCGGTTTATGAAGGGGTCCGCGTGTATGTACCAGGAGGCAAACTCTAAAATAGACCAAGTGACATAGAGGGCCACAGGGGTGAAAATAACAGAGTAAAAGTCGAACTTTAGGCTAATGTTAATGTCGAAGATCAGGGTGTTTGTCCAGTTCCAGTTAGTAACCACGGTCTCTGCTCCTTCTGCAAGGAATAGTGATAGGGGAAGGAGGCTAATGAGGAATGCTAGTTTAACAGCAGTCTTCACTTGGGCTAAGGCCCAGGTGTTATCCTTAGGCGTGGGGGATAGGGTGGTTAAGACTGGGTAAAGAAGCAGTGAAAAAATAATGATGAGGCTTGTTGTTATTATAATGGGAGTTGGGTGCATAGCTTCTACTTGGATTTGCACCAAGAGTTTTTGGTTCCTAAGACCAACGGATGAGCTGTTATCCTTTAAAAGCTTGGCGAGGGAGCTCCGGAATCCAACCGAGGGTACGAGGGTTAGCAGTCTTCGTTGCTGGCAAGCCTCTCTCGGTGGATAAGAGGGGTTTAACCTCTATTTTTAGAATCACAATCTAATATTTTTGTTAAACTATATCTACAGGAAGTCCACCCCCAAATTAGAGCTGGATTTGCAATAAGTAGGAGGAGGGGGAGGAGATGGAGGGCGAGGAGCAGATGTTCGCGAGTGTGGGAAGGGTCTAGTGCGAGGATGTGGTGGGGGGTGGGGCCCCGTTGAGTCATCAGGAATATATAGAGAGAGTAGCCGGCGGTAATAAGGGTGCCAGCTCCTGTAAGGGCGATGGTCGCCCAGGACCAGTTGAATAGGGAGGTAATAATTATAAGCTCTCCCATGAGGTTGGGAAGGGGGGGAAGGGCCAGGTTTGCTAGGCTTGCAAGGAACCACCAGCATGTTATGAGGGGGAGGACTATTTGTATTCCGCGGGCAAGGACTATTGTTCGGGTGTGTGTCCGTTCGTAGTTTGTGTTTGCCAAACAGAAGAGGGCCGAGGAGGTGAGGCCGTGTGCAACTATTAAAATTAGTGCTCCTGTGAAGCCCCAGGGGGTTTGAATTAAAATTCCGCCTGCGACTAAGCCCATGTGTCCGACGGACGAGTAGGCAATGAGCGATTTGAGGTCTGTTTGTCGCAAGCAGATTGAGCCTGTCATGATTACCCCCCACAAGGCTAGTACAATAAAGGGGTAGCTTAGCTCTTTAGTAAGGGGCTCTAGAAGGAGTAGTACCCGCACCATGCCGTAGCCCCCAAGCTGTAGCAGTACGGCGGCCAGGACCATAGAGCCAGCAATTGGAGCTTCCACGTGGGCTTTAGGCAGCCACAAGTGCATGCCATAAAGGGGCATTTTAACGAGGAAGGCCAGTAGGCAGCCAGCCCACCAAAGTTTGTCGGCGGTAGAGAGTAGCGGGAAAGCTGGGGAGTAAGAAAGGGTGAGTAAAGAAAGGGTGCCAGTGGTGTTTTGTAAGAGGAGGAGGGCAACCAGTAGGGGGAGGGACCCTGCCAAGGTGTAAAATAAAAAGTATGTGCCTGCGTCCAGGCGCTCTGCTTGGTTCCCCCACCGAGTGAGTAAAAGTAGGGTTGGGACAAGGGTTGCTTCAAACATGACGTAAAACAGGAGTACTTCAGTTGCGGAAAAAGCCATGAGTAGGAAGATTTGGAGGGAGGGTAGGAGGGTAATATAGATGCGCTGACGGTTGATGGGCTCGGAGGACATGTGGTCCGGGCTTGCCAGAAGTAGTAAGGGGAGTAGCCAGCAGGGTAAAACCAGGAGGGGGGTTGAAAGGGGGTCCAGGGCCATAAAGTGGTTAATCGTAGACCACCCGGTTTCGGATGCATTGTGTAACCAGGTGAGGCTGAGTAAAGCAATGATGAGGCTGTGGGCGAGGGCGGTAGGCCAAAGTGTTTTAGGAGTGGCCAGCCATGTAGTCGGAATGAGCATAATTGTTGGGAGTAGGACATTTAGCATTGTAGGAGGTTAAGGTTTTGTAGACGATCGCTGCCGTGGGTGCGGGCAGTGGCTACTAGTAGTGCGAGGCCTGCACTGGCTTCACAGGCAGAGAAAGCAAGGAGAAGTATGGGGGATGCTGAGAAGCTTGTTACGTCCAGCTCTAGTGTCCAGAGGGAAAGGGCAAGGAAGAGAGAAAGCATTATTCCTTCAAGACAAAGGAGGGCTGAAAGGAGGTGGGCGCGGTGAAATGCAAGGCCTGCGAGGCCTAGAAGAAAGGCTGTTGAGAAGGCAAAATGTGTGGGGGTCATTAGGTAATTGTGGACTTTAACCACGAGCTTTTGAGCCGAAATCAAATATTTTAATTAAAATAAATACCTATTCAGCCCACTCTAGGCCTCCCTGTAGCCATTCATAAATTAGGCCGAGGGTGAGGAGGGTTAGAAGGAAGGTGGCCCAAAAGAAGGTGGTGGTGGGGTTTGGGAGTTGATCGCCCCATGGGAGGGGGAGGAGCAGTGCGATTTCAAGGTCAAAGAGGAGGAATAAGATAGCGACTAGGAAGAATCGCATTGAAAAGGGCAGGCGGGCGGAGCCCAGAGGGTCGAAACCACATTCGTAGGGGGAAACCTTCTCTTGGTCGGGGGAGATGAGGGGGAGCCAGAAGGAGACGATGGCGAGAATTGTTGAGAGGGCCAGGGCAATAAAGATTACGGTGGTGATTAAGTTCATTATCTTTCCTTGGATTTTAACCAAGACCAGGTGATTGGAAGTCACTTATACTAGCTTTAGTACTAGAAAGATATGAGCCCCACCAGTAAATGGAGATGTATAGGAAGAGCCAGACTACGTCTACGAAGTGCCAGTACCAGGCTGCTGCTTCAAATCCGAAGTGGTGTTCAATTGTAAAGTGGTAGTTAATTTGTCGAAGGAGGCAGACAGCTAGGAAGGTGGTTCCAATAATGACGTGAAGGCCGTGGAATCCCGTGGCTACGAAGAAAGTGGAGCCATAAACTCCGTCTGCAATTGTAAAGGGGGCTTCGTAGTATTCTATTCCTTGAAGGAATGTGAAGTAGCCACCAAGAAGAATTGTTAAGGCAAGGCTTTGAATTGCTTGTTTGCGTTCGCCCTCCATAATGCTGTGATGGGCCCAGGTAACTGTTACGCCTGAGGCAAGTAGGACAGCTGTGTTGAGGAGGGGCACGCTGAAGGGGTCAAGGGGGGTAATTCCTGTGGGGGGCCAGCAGCCTCCAATCTCTGGTGTCGGGGCGAGGCTTGCGTGGAAGAAGGCCCAGAAAAAGCCTAGAAAGAAGAAGACTTCTGATGTGATGAAAAGAATTATTCCGTATCGAAGACCTTTCTGAACAGGAGGGGTGTGGTGGCCTTGGTAGGTGCCTTCTCGAATAATATCCCGCCACCACTGGTACATTGTTAATAGGAGTAGAGTGGTGCCGAGGAAAATAAGGGATATTGTGTTATAGTGAAACCAAATGGCAAGTCCGGAGGTCATTAAGAGGGCGGCAATTGCTCCTGTAAGGGGCCAAGGGCTGGGGTCTACTATGTGGTATGCGTGTGCTTGGTGGGCCATTAAACGTTTTCTTGTAGGTAGAGGCTTATTAGTAGGACAAAGACGTAGGCTTGAATTATCGCGACTGCCACTTCTAGCACTGTTAGTAGGAGAAGCACGATGGTTGTGAGGAGGGCGACGGTTGGTATTAAAGGCAGGAGGACGAACGCAGCAGTAGCAATGAGTTGCATAAGCAGGTGGCCTGCAGTTAGGTTAGCGGTCAGCCGTACACCTAAGGCAAGGGGTCGAATGAACAGGCTAATTGTTTCGATGATGATAAGTACGGGGATAAGTGGCACGGGTGTCCCTTCTGGAAGGAGGTGGCCTAGGGCGGCGGTAGGCTGGTTTCGTAGGCCAATAAGTACGGTGGCCAGCCAGAGTGGTACGGCAAGGCCCATGTTAAGGGACAGTTGAGTTGTTGGTGTAAAGGTATATGGAAGTAGGCCAAGCATGTTGAGTGAAATTAGGAAAACTATAAGAGATGTAAGGATAAGGGCCCATTTGTGACCTCCTACGTTTATAGGGGTTAAAAGTTGGGAGGTAAAACGATTAATAAACCAGCCTTGAAGGGTGAGCAGGCGGTTGTTTAGCCATCGGGGAGCTGGGGAGGGAAAGAGGAGCCAGGGCAGGAGGAAAGCCAGGGCCAGTAGGGGGATTCCCAGAAGGGTGGGGCGTATAAACTGGTCGAAAAAGCCATTTACCATGGCCAGGTCCAAGGGTCTGTTTTGGGGACTTGTGTGCTTTGGGGTGTAGGCTCGTTGGGGAAGGTGTGGTTTAATGTTTTTGGTACAACAATTGTTAGAAAGACAAGCCATGAGAAGACTAGGATGGCAAACCAGGGGGAGGGGTTTAATTGAGGCATGTCGCTAGGGGTGGTTGGAAGGCACCAATTTTCAGCTTAAAAGGCTGACGCTGTAGGTCCGGTTTAGCTTCTTAGCGAGGCGTCTTCAAGTATTAGTGTAGACCAGTCTTGGAAGTATTTAAGGGGAACAGCTTCCACTACGATAGGCATAAAGCTGTGGTTTGCGCCGCAAATTTCTGAGCATTGTCCATAGAATACACCAGGGCGGGAGGCGATGAAGGCTGTCTGATTAAGACGGCCAGGGACTGCGTCTATTTTAACCCCGAGTGCTGGGACTGCCCATGAGTGGAGGACGTCTTCTGCTGTAACTAGTACTCGGACCGGGGCTTCAGTGGGGACGACCATTCGGTGATCGACTTCTAGGAGTCGGAACTGGCCCGGGTTTAGGTCTTGTGTTGGGACCATGTAGGAGTCGAAAGCAATCTCCTGGTAGTCGGTGTACTCGTAGCTCCAGTACCATTGGTGTCCGATGGCTTTAACCGTTAGGTGGGGGTTGTTGATCTCGTCTATAAGGTAGAGAATTCGTAGTGAAGGAAGTGCAATAAGAATTAGGATAATGGCGGGGAGGATTGTCCAGATAATTTCAATCTCCTGGGAATCCAGGATGTACATGTTTGTGAGCTTAGTTGAAACTATCGCCACAATAATGTAAAGTACGAGGGTGCTAATGAGAAAGACAATTATTAAAGCATGGTCGTGAAAGTGGAGAAGCTCTTCTATTACAGGTGATGCTGCGTCTTGAAATCCTAGTTGGGAGGGGTGGGCCATAAATAAGATACGTGGGGGTCTAACCCACGGTTCTGCCCTGACAAAGCAGTGTATTGTCGGCTCTACTAGTATCTTATTAAGAAAGTGACAGAGCGGTTATGTGGCTGGCTTGAAACCAGTTGATGGGGGTTCAACTCCTCCCCTTTCTCGTTAATGTGCGTGTTGAACTTGGACAAAGGCAGGCTCTTCAAATGTGTGGTAGGGAGGGGGGCAGCCGTGAAGCCATTCGATGTTTGTTGCAGTGAGCTCTACTGAGGACACTACACGTTTGGCAGCGAATGCTTCCCACAGGATAAATAGGAACATAATGACAGCAGTTAGAGAGATCAGAGAGCCTAGTGAAGAGACAGTGTTCCAGAGTGTGTAGGCGTCGGGGTAATCTGAATACCGTCGGGGCATGCCTGCCAGGCCTAGGAAGTGTTGGGGGAAGAAAGTTAGGTTAACGCCTACAAACATCACACCAAAGTGAATTTTTGACCAAGTGCTGTGAAGGGTGAAGCCTGTAAGCAAGGGGAACCAGTGGACAAAGCCAGCCATGATGGCAAAGACTGCTCCTATAGAGAGGACGTAGTGGAAGTGGGCTACCACGTAGTATGTGTCATGGAGTGTGATGTCCAGCGACGAATTAGCTAGTACAATGCCCGTTAGCCCTCCTACGGTGAAGAGGAAAATAAAGCCGAGGGACCATAAAAGAGGGGTTTCCCACTTGATTGCCCCTCCGTGCAGGGTGGCAAGCCAGCTAAACACTTTTACTCCCGTTGGAATGGCAATAATTATTGTGGCGGAGGTGAAGTATGCTCGTGTGTCAACATCCATGCCTACTGTGAACATGTGATGGGCCCACACAATGAAGCCTAGAAGGCCGATGGCCATCATGGCCCACACCATGCCCATGTACCCAAAAGGTTCTTTTTTCCCGGCGTAGTATGCGACAATGTGGGAGATTATACCAAAGCCAGGCAGGATTAGGATATATACTTCGGGGTGCCCAAAGAACCAGAATAGGTGTTGGTATAGGATTGGGTCTCCTCCCCCTGCCGGGTCAAAGAAGGTCGTGTTTAGATTTCGGTCTGTAAGAAGCATTGTAATGCCGGCGGCAAGAACGGGGAGGGAAAGAAGTAAAAGGACAGCTGTAATTAGTACAGCCCACACGAATAGGGGGGTCTGGTATTGTGAGATTGCAGGGGGCTTCATATTTAGGATGGTCGTAATGAAGTTAATGGCCCCTAGAATAGAGGAAATGCCTGCCAAGTGGAGGGAGAAAATGGTTAAGTCAACAGAGGCGCCGGCATGGGCGAGGTTCCCGGCGAGGGGCGGGTAGACAGTCCATCCGGTACCTGCCCCGGCTTCAACTCCCGAAGAAGCCAGGAGGAGTAAGAAGGAAGGGGGCAGGAGCCAAAAGCTCATGTTGTTCATTCGGGGGAAAGCCATGTCGGGAGCGCCGATCATCAGAGGAATTAGCCAGTTTCCAAACCCTCCAATTATAATTGGTATTACTATAAAGAAAATTATTACGAAAGCATGAGCTGTTACGATTACATTGTAAATCTGGTCATCACCCAGAAGGGCTCCGGGCTGGCTTAGCTCGGCTCGAATGAGGAGGCTAAGGGCCGTACCTACTATTCCAGCCCAGGCACCAAATACAAGATAGAGGGTGCCAATGTCTTTATGGTTGGTAGAGAAGAACCAGCGTGTGATTGCCACAGGTAAAATGACTGAGAGTTAAGTGGTGGATTGTAGCCCCATGGACAGAGGTTCAAGTCCTCTTTTTACCAAGCCCTGAGGTGTTGCACACATGAGATTGCAAATCCCGAGTCGCAGGTTAACGCCTGCCGGGGCTTCCCCCGCCCTTTGCCCTGCGGGCGGGGGGAGGTAGGCGGATGCTCGCTGGTTAGGGCGCTTAGCTGTTAACTAAGAGTTTGTAGGATCGAGGCCTTCCCGTCTAGAAAGGCTTTAGCTTAATTAAAGTGTCTGTTTTGCATGCAGAAGTTGTGGGTTAGTGTCCTGCAAGTCTTATACAGGGGCTGGGAGATTTTCACTCCCACTTAAGGCTTTGAAGGCCCTTGGTCTGGTGTTATCCTAAGCCTCTAATAGAGGGAGAGGAGGGCTGTGATTGCGGGGGCTAGGGGGAGAAGAAGAATTGTCCCCAAGATGCAAAGGGAAAGAGGGGAGGAGGCTTGGTGGGTGGGGAAGCGCCAGGGGGTTGAGCCGGCCAGGGTATTTGGGGTAATAGTTAGGGTCATAGCGTAGGAGAGGCGGAGGTAGAAGTAGAGACTTAGGAGGGCGGTAAGGGCCGCAATAGTGGCGGTAAGAGGAAGTTGTTGCGTAGTGAGTTCCTGGAGAATAAGCCATTTGGGTAAAAACCCCGTCATAGGGGGGAGGCCCCCGAGGGAAAGCAGAAGGAGGGGGGCGGAGGCGACGATAATGGGGGATGTAGTCCAAGACATTGCTAAAGAGGTAATGTTGGTTGCACCAGTAAATGTAAGGGCTAGGAAGGCGGAGGATGTCATTAAGAGGTAGGTTATGAGGGCTAGAAGGGTTAAAGAAGGGGCAAATTGAATAATGATAATTATCCAGCCGAGGTGGGCGATAGAAGAGTAGGCTAGGATCTTTCGGAGCTGGGTCTGATTTAGTCCGCCCCATCCTCCAACAAGGGTTGAGGTGAGCCCTAGAAGAATAAGAAGCTCTTGGTTGGCGGCTGGAATTTGAAGGAGGAGGATGAAGGGGGCTAGCTTTTGCCAGGTTGACAGGATTAGGCCTGTGGTAAGTGTTAGTCCTTGAAGCACTTCTGGGAGCCAGGTGTGAAGGGGGGCAAGCCCAAGTTTTAGGGCCAAGGCAATGATAATTATTGTTGTTGGGACCGGGTGCGTTATTTGTTGAATGTCCCATTGCCCTGTTAGCCAAGCATTAGTGATGCTAGCAAATAGTAGTGTGGCGGCAGCTGTTGCTTGAGTGAGAAAATATTTGGTGGTGGCCTCAATTGCCCGGGGGTGGTGCTGCTGGGCTATTAAAGGAATAATGGCGAGGGTGTTGATTTCTAGTCCTATCCACGCGAGGAGCCAGTGGGAGCTGGTAGCAGCAACTCCCGTTCCTAGAGCTAAGCCAAAGAAAAGGAGGGCTAAAATGTAGGGGTTCATTAGCAAAGGAAGGGGTTTAACCAACATGTTTGGGGTATGGGCCCAAAAGCTTGTTTAGCTGACTTTACTAGGAAGTGGTGTAGTGGAAGCACTAAGAGTTTTGATCTCTTCAGGTAGGGTTCGAGTCCCTTCTTTCTAAGGAGGCGGGGGGACTTTAACCCCCATGGTTCACTCTATCAAAGTGGTCCTTTAATTCAGGCACGGCTCCGGGATTAGAGTTGTGGGGGAAGTCCTGCGAGTGCGAGGGGAAGCGCGAGGTGCCAGACGACCAGGGCTAGGGTCAAAGGTAGAAAGTTTTTCCAGATGAGGTGTATGAGTTGGTCGTACCGGAATCGGGGGTAGGAGGCTCGAACCCAAAGGAAGAGGACGGAGAGGAATGCTGCTTTAGTTATCAAGTTAATGGCTGCGAATTCGGGGAGGTGAGGCAGGTGTGAGGCCCCGATGAAAAGGGTGGCGGAAAGGGTATTTATTAGTAAGATGTTGGCATATTCTGCGAGGAAGAAGAGGGCAAAGGGCCCTCCTGCATATTCTACGTTGAAGCCAGAGACTAGTTCGGACTCGCCTTCTGTTAGGTCAAAGGGGGCTCGATTGGTCTCTGCCAGGGTGGAGATGTACCATATAGCGGCAAGGGGCCAGGCGGGAAATAGTAGCCAGATGCTTTCTTGGGCCACACTAAAGGTTTGGAGGGTAAACCCTCCCGTAAAAATAATGGTGCTGAGGAGGATAAGTCCGAGGCTTACTTCATAGGAGATTGTTTGGGCAACTGCTCGTAGGGCCCCGATGAGGGCATATTTGGAGTTTGAGGCCCAGCCTGAGCCGAGGATTGAGTAGACTGCGAGACTGGATAGTGCCAGAATAAACAGAATGCTTAGGTTCAGGTCCGTGACTGGGTGGGGGAGGGGTAGGGGGGCCCAGAGCGTTAGGGCTAGGGTGAGGGCTAGTATTGGGGCGAGGAGGAAAAGGACGGGGGAGGAGGTAGAAGGGCGTACGGGTTCTTTAATAAACAGCTTTACACCGTCAGCAATTGGTTGGAGGAGGCCGTAGGGGCCTACGATGTTTGGGCCTTTTCGCAGTTGCATATAGCCGAGAACTTTTCGTTCGAGGAGGGTTAAAAATGCCACGGCTAGAAGTACGGGAACAATGTATGCTAAGGGGTTAAGGATGTGGGTTAAAATAGTGGATATCATAGTTATGGAGAGGACTTGAACCTCTGTTAAAAGGGCTTAGGCCTTTTGCACTTATCCGGGCTCTGCCACCTTAACATGCCTTGCTCTTAGGCAGGGTTATGCGCCCTTTTACCTGTTTTAGCTGGCTTCAGCAGGTAAGGGGGAGGCTTGCTTGGAGCATGGGCCTCTTCTTTCCGGTCCTTTCGTACTAGGAAAGAGCGTTCATAGATAGAAACTGACCTGGATTTCTCCGGTCTGAACTCAGATCACGTAGGACTTTAATCGTTGAACAAACGAACCCTTAATAGCGGCTGCACCATTAGGATGTCCTGATCCAACATCGAGGTCGTAAACCCCCTTGTCGATATGGGCTCTAAAAGGGGATTGCGCTGTTATCCCTAGGGTAACTGGGTCCGTTGATCGGCTTTGCCGGATCTTGTAGGTCAGATGTTCTGTTAATTAGAGCTGCGGCTCTGGTTTTGAGGAGTGAGCTCCTGTTCCACGTGGGGGATTTTTGTTCCCCCGCGGTCGCCCCAACCAAAGACATAGGGGCAGGGATCAGTTAGTTATTTCCATTAAGCTGGGTGTTTTTACGTGAGCTGCCTTTTGTCTTAAGCTCCATAGGGTCTTCTCGTCTTATGTTTTTATCCCCGCTTCTGCACGGGAAGATCAATTTCATTGACCAGGAAAAGGAGACAGCTTAGCCCTCGTTATGCCATTCATACAGGTCTTCATTTAAAAGACAAGTGATTACGCTACCTTCGCACGGTCAAAATACCGCGGCCGTTAAACTTGTTAGTCACAGGGCAGGCGGGACCTCTTATACGGGGGGGGGGGGGGGGGGGGGGGTGCAAGAGGCGATGTTTTTGGTAAACAGGCGAGGCCAATGTTTGCCGAGTTCCTTCTTTTCCTTTAAGTCTTTCCGTTGTGACACACCTGTGTAGGGTTAACGTTTAGTTCCTGAGTGGTTTTCTAGCTTAATTTTGGGCTGTCTCAGGGCCCTCGTTAGTTGGGGGCGTTAATTTTCAGTGGGGGTTCGTTCTGATGTATGCAGGTGTCTTGGAGAGGGGCGGTCCCTCTTATTACTCATATTAGCAGTGTCTCTTCCATGCTTGCATGGAAAGGCCTAGTATTTAAGGTGAGGGGCTTAAGATAGTATTGTAGGGATTATGGAAAGGCGAGTACTTGAGCTTTAACGCTTTCTATGTGGTTGGCTGCTTTTAGGCCCACTAAGGTATTGTGCCTTTAGGCTTTTAATCTTTAGCCATCTCATAAAGTTGTGTCTTTTTTCAATGGGGCTGTCCCCCCGTTGAATAACGCTTTAATCTTCTCTGTGTCACTTTGGGTAATAACCGGGGGGAGAGGAAAAGGTTTAAAGGCTGAACTTCTATTCATTTTGTAGGCAACCAGCTATAACTGAGCTCGGTAGGTCTGTCACCTCTACTCAAAGATCTTCCCACTCTTTTGCAACAGAGACGGGTTTGCCCTGTGATAGGCTGTCTTGGAGTAGCTCGCTCAGTTTCGGGGGCTCGAACTAAAGGTCACTTTGCTCGAAGGTTACTGGCTAAGGCATGATGCAAAAGGTACGAGTGCTTGCCTCTGCTTCTTTTCTCTTTACTGGGTTGTTTCATTTCTCTTTCAGCTTTCCCTTGCGGTACTTTTTCTATTGCGCCGGGTGTCCTTTTCTATCGCCTATACTAAGGTGGGAAAATGGTTTGGTTGTTTAGGGGGTTCGGAGTGTGGGTTTAATTAATGTTGTTTGTTGAGTTTAGATGGGGGGCTAGCTGTTAAGAGGTTGGAGTCAGTGCGACCCGACTTGCACGGGTACCTTCTCGGTGTAAGGGAGGTGCTATACTATTTTAGCTACGCTCTGGTTTTTCCAAGTGCACCTTCCGGTACACTTACCATGTTACGACTTGCCTCCCCTTTGTTGAAGTTATTTTTTAGTTACATTTGTTACTGTGCTAGTGGGGGAGAGTGACGGGCGGTGTGTGCGCGCTTCAGGGCCAGTTTCAGAGGGGCGCTCTATTCTCCTCTTACTGCTAAATCCTCCTTTAAATGTCTGTTTCAAGGCATTATCCGTGTTTACTGGTTCAGTAAATGTAGCCCATTTCTTCCCCTCTCGTACGCTACACCTCGACCTGACGTTTTAGGTTGTACCAATTATGCTCACTATGTGCCCTTCACAGGGTAAGCTGACGACGGCGGTATATAGGCGGGGAAAACAAGAGAGGGTGAGGTTTAACGGGGGTTATCGGTTCTAGAACAGGCTCCTCTAGGTGGGTCTAAAGCACCGCCAAGTCCTTTGGGTTTTAAGCTGGGGCTTGTAGTTCCCTGGCAAGCAAAAGTTGTAGAGGGTTGCTCTTGTTTAAGGCTAAGCATAGTGGGGTATCTAATCCCAGTTTGTTTCTTAGCTTTCGTGGGCTAATGTTATTTAAAGCCACTTTCGTGGAGGGGCCTCCTGTCTTCGGGTGCGTATAACAGCTTTGAAGATGTTTAGCTTTAGTGCAATACTGTATATAGCCACATTTTACGCCGGTGTTTGTCAACTTGGGCCTCTCGTATAACCGCGGTGGCTGGCACGAGTTTTACCGGCCCTCTTGGTTTTAATTAAGTCAAGTTTTCACTTATGGCTTAATGTTTATTACTGCTGAGTTCCCTTGGGGGTGTGGCTAAGCAAGGCGTTGTGGGCTAACAGGGGGTTGTGCCTAATGCCTGCTCCTTTTCTCCGTGGAGGGAGTATGTAGGGCATTCTCACAGGGATGCGGATACTTGCATGTATAAATTTAACCAAAGCTGACATTAAAGTCAGGACCAAGCTTTTGTGCTTACGGGGCTTTCTAGGGCCCATCTTAACATCTTCAGTGTTATGCTTTAGTTAAGCTACGTTGGC